ATTGATATGTTTCCACAAATAATTGAAATTCAATTTCTTGATCGGTATCTTCAATTTTTGGAAACTTATAAAGTTCTTCCGTCAAGCCCTGATCCACGAACCTACAAAAGCCTTCAAATTGTATCTGATTAAAGCCAGGTATTGTAGACATTCCTTCATTTACATCTCGGAGCATTTTGCATTTCCCATTTATAAAATATAAAAATCCCATTATTCGCTCATTCTTCATGGAATCATATAGATAATCTAGCAATGATGGAATTTTTATTATGTTTACTGAATCACATGAAATTGAACCCAACTCCATATCTGGAATACAATGTATGAAATACGTATTAACTATGAACGGGGGAATAAAAAAATTTTTCTACTCAAATTGGAATTTGAGAAACAGATACAAATGGAAATAAATTTATAAAACATTCCCAGAAACATAATTCTGCTACTTAGGCTTACGAAGTTATGGAATTTTGTATAGAATATCAAAATAGATTAAATTTCTACCATTATTATGATATTACATATTACAATCTGCTTGAATACCAGAAAAATAAATGTATTCGGCATTTGATCTTTTCGATAAGATAAAAACATAAAACTCAGAAACAATAGAATATAGAGTCGATTTTTTAGTACTTAAACACATTTATAGATTATAGATTCCGTTGTTCAAAGAAAAGGATTCACAGAGAAGAGAGGTGTTTTACCTATATAATTTTTAGCATATGGCTAAGGATTGTGAAGTCTATAAGAGGGGTTGTATTTATTAAACAGATATAGATATATAAGTCTTCCCCTAATATTGCCCTTCTATTTTTATTCCATGAAAATTCAAAGAAAATTAAAATTTGAAACACAAAAATTTTATGAGAATTCCCTATAGGCAACATATATAAATAAGATAACCAATTAGATATCTGTGTAACAATTTCTGTTCTGGGGTTTACATCTACCCATATATTGTTATAATTATTGTTATAATTGAAATGGAGAAATTGAAAATAAAAAATACTGAATAAACACTGATTAGTTATGTATCATTTTTTTAGTTTCTTGTGTCATTAGAAAAACAAAATTTGATATTCAAATCCAAGACTCATTCATGAATTTGCAGCCAGGAGTCAATAGTTCATGGTTCTAATTTGCCATCAACTTGTTTTTTTTTTAAATACACATTTTACTTTTCAATAGAAAAGTGAGGGGAAGTTTTTAGGCACTGTGTTTGTGTGTTTTGAGATACTATAGAATCAATCGAAGAAGTGTATCAAATTAAATAAAAAAAAAGGCCCTTATTTTCGGAAAAGAATTAATAAAAAAGGGCTTCAATATACAAGTACAAAAAAGTGGTTCAGTAATCCAACCTTAAGCAGAAAAATTTCCATCTATTTTTTTTGTATTATTTTGGCGACATGGCCGAGTGGTAAGGCGGGGGACTGCAAATCCTTTTTCCCCAGTTCAAATCCGGGTGTCGCCTGATCAATAAAAGACTCGAAATATCTTATTCTGTTCTGTTGATATATAACTCACCCCTTTTTCCCCGGCAGCAGAAACGAATTGTGCATTCGGCCTGGGTGTTTTCTAATATAAAAGATAAAAGATTATAGTAAATCTTTGCATCTAGGATTAAAAAGATTCTAATGGTGGAAGGGCTATCACGACTTCCAGATCCCCTCTCCTCTATTCTACTACTAATGTAGTGTATACTGGCCAAGTCTTGAATTCCGTTGGATAGACCAGATACGAAATCTAATTAAATTAGCAGTTTAGTTGTGTAAAGACCGGAAGAGCCTTTATATACATATACTTAAATATACTTAATAATAAGAGTACTTACTATATATCTATACAGACTCACGAGAATTTATGAGCGTTCACATTCAATATTCTACTGAATGGATAATATAATCTATAAAGATAAAAACGGGCAAAAAGAACAGGCCTTTTTTTTCCTATATGTTCCATTCGGAACATTCCATTAAGGTGTCATTGCCTATTTTACTTGTGTTTAGTCTTTCCCAATTAAAAGTCGTATAGGAATTTAGTATAAGTTATTGGGATTAGTTCATCAACAGTGTTCGGTCAGAGTCCCTTTTTGACTCTGCGCCGTTGATTCGACTATTATTAATGAGCAATAATGGAAAAATTCCTTCATAGAGATAGGGGACATAATTCACATGGATATAGTAAGTCTCGCTTGGGCTGCTTTAATGGTAGTCTTTACTTTTTCCCTTTCACTCGTAGTATGGGGAAGAAGTGGACTCTAGAGGTACTACGAATTGATTGAGGAATAAAACCATATCAATTGTTTTCTAGATCGTTCTGCAACATGTTTTGAATGATTTAAAAAATATCTTCATTTATTACCTTACATTGGATTCTAGTGGAGTAATGTATTTTATGAATAAAATTCTTTCAATCAAAGAGATATTTCCAGGATTCCCATATTTGTATCTCGAAAGCAAAGGGATACAGATTATTGGAATTTTATTCCAACCAAATT